ACTGTTTATTCTTAGTTATTTCGTTATTTCATAATAACTATGATATAGATATAAATGTAGAAAAATTCAACTATAGAAACGAATAAAAATGGAAAATCTAATTTTTTTTTGTTTTTCAAAAACATTTCGTTTTGATATATTAATTTAGATTTATATTCTCAAATATATGTTTATCAATAATAAATTTTATTAATAAAAAATCTCTTAATTACTATTCAATATTTAATATTGTTTTTTTAATATTTTACTATATAAATTCTATAGAAAAAAATTCTATAGAAATTAGAAATCAAATTTTTTAGTACATAATTTTATATTTCTATATATATATTTTTCTATATTTTAATTTGAAATAGAATTTTGTACCTAAGGTTAGGAATAGAATCTATTATATAATATAATTATTATTATAGTAATTCTACTAATTAAGTTATAATCTTATTCGATATTTATTATATATATATATATATATTTGAATGTGAAAATATAGAATTTATATAATAAAAAATAATAAAAAAAATTGAATTAATAATTAATTGTAAATTAACGGAATGATTAATTGATTAATTATATCTATTCGATTAGATATGGCTATTACTGAAATTTGAAATACTAAATTACCCTTTGTCGTTGTCATTTTTTTTTTTATGATCCGCCCTAAGAAGAGGATATGAAGAGAAAAGGGCAATCCAGACCATAATAAAACATTCCTAGGGTTTCATTTGGAAAAGGGAAACCTAAGAGGAAAAAAAAAGAATCGACCGTTCAAGTATTCAAAATTGCACACTAAAAATGATAGGAATAGGGACATATATATATAATATACATATATATTATAATAGATATATGTTATGCGATATATATCGATATTGAATTTCTAGTTGGACCAACTACGGTCTCCAATAAAAATGAAAGAAGATAGATACGAAATCAAATCGGAGAAACCACTTTTCAATACAGGAATCGATATCTAATGAATTCAACGGTTTTAGCATAATCATAATATAAATGGAAATGAACAAAAAGAGTAAACGGCATGATGATATGTGTGATCCTAATCACATCACAAAAAAAGGGGGATATGGCGAAATTGGTAGACGCTACGGACTTAATTGGATTGAGCCTTGGTATGGAAACCTACCAAGTGATAACTTTCAAATTCAGAGAAACCCTGGAATTAAAAATGGGCAATCCTGAGCCAAATCCCGTTTTATGAAAACAAACAAGGGTTTCATAAAGCGAGAATAAATAAAGGATAGGTGCAGAGACTCAATGGAAGCTGTTCTAACAAATGGAGTTGGCTGCATTGTGTTCATAAAGGAATCCTTCCATCGAAACTTCCGAAAAGATGAAAGATAAACCTATATACATATGTATACTTACGGATGTATACTTACTGAAATACTATCGCCAAATGATTAAAAATGATTAATGACGACTCCAACCGGTTCTATAATTTATTTATATGATAGAAAAAAAAAGAATTAAATATTCATTGATCAAAACATTCACTCCATCATAGTCCGATAAATCTTTTTATTTTGAAGAATTTTTTAATCGGATTAAGAATAAAGATAGAGTCCCATTTTACATGTCAATATCGACAACAAAGAAATTTATAGTAAGAGGAAAATCCGTCGATTTTAGAAATCGTGAGGGTTCAAGTCCCTCTATCCCCAAAAAGACCTGGTTGCCTCCCTAATTATTTATCTTCTCATTTTGTTAGTGACTCAAAATTGTTTGTTTATAGTTCTTAGTCATTCTCACTCTACTATTTCATAAACCGATCTGAGCGGAAATTTTTTTTATTATCACATCATAAGCCTTATATGTGATATATATGATACGTGTACAAATGAGCATCTTTGAATAATGTAATAAAATTAAATAATTAACAATCCATATCATTATTTGTATTATTTGTACTGTATTGAAACTTACAAAGTTTTCTTTTTGAAAATACAAGAAATTCTACCAGGGCCTGGATATTACTTTGTAATATCTTTTCATTTTTTTAATTGACATAGACCCAAGTCCTATATTAAAATAAAATGAGGATGATGCGTCGTGAATGGTCGGGATAGCTCAGCTGGTAGAGCAGAGGACTGAAAATCCTCGTGTCACCAGTTCAAATCTGGTTCCTGGCACATGAGTAATTTGTATGAGTATATATTTTACAAATTAATTGATATGGGTCGACATACATATTCAGTGTTCTAGTTATAGATCATGATACATACTTATTCATCTAAGTGTCGGAGCCCCTTATTAATTAAGTTTTATGTATCTAAAACGGGTAAAAGAAAAGATGGATATTGTGTATTTTTTGTATTTCAAAGTATACAAAAGAAACGAATTAAATTTTGTTTCTTCTTACTTTTTTATTTGTTCGTGTCTCCGCCAGTAAAAAACAATGTTACGACTTCATACATAGTCGAAAGTGTAAATTTCAATTGTTTAGTTGGTTTAGTTGAAAGACCAAAAAGCAGAGTCTAGGTGA